TAATTCCTTCATAGAGATAGAGGACATAATTCACATGGATATAGTAAATCTCGCTTGGGCTGCTTTAATGGTAGTCTTTACGTTTTCCCTTTCACTAGTAGTATGGGGAAGGAGTGGACTCTAGAAGTACTACTAATTGAGTTTAGGAACTAAACAGTATCACTTGTTTTTATAGATCGTTCGCCAAAGTTTTTTTTATTTTAAATTTCACTATTTCAATTTAAAATTTTATTTTTAAATTGAAATAGAAATGAAAAATATCTTCATTTCGAAATTCTCTTGGATTTTAGTTGAGTAATGTATTCTATGAATAATACTCTTTCAATCAAAGAAATATTTCAATTATTTCCGTGTTCGTATTTTGAAAGTAAAAAAAGTAAAAGGAATACAAATGGTAGGAAATTTATTCCAACTGAATTCTTGAAATTTATTCCAACTGAATTCTTCATAAATTTTCTATTTCGATGAACTGACTCTTACCAAAGTTAGATATGGACCATGAGGAAGAACGGAACTTTTTTTTTTATTTTGTTTACCTCTTTACTGTTCAAAGATCAAAGAGAAAACTATTCGGTTATTCCATTACGTGGATACACATTGGGAAACAACATAGTAGTTGTCCAACGAGATACTGCACATCCTAAAATATTGTCTTGGGCGAGTCACATATTGCGCCGCTTGTTTTAGTTTTACTATTTTAGAAATTTTATTTATGTTTTGCTTGTTTTATTGAACCCATTTCATATCATGGTTCAAACGTTAAAAGTCGACGGGTTTTACTAATCCTTTTCGAAATCCGAAGAAGTCATTGATTCTTTCGATCGGGATTCATATTGAAAATAATCAGAAATCTAGGAATTCGAATCGTAAAAGTAGCTTTCGATTATTTCAAATTAATTTAATTGAAATCAACACAAATTAAATACAAATAGATAAAGTAAAGAAATAGAATTGGGATACTATATAATATACATTATCACTATATATATTATATATACGTAATTAATTATATATACGTAATTAAATCGATTTCTATATATAGAAAAGGAATATGATGATACTATTGTAGATTGATCTATATTAATCTATATTAAATTAACCCGCATTACAATACAACTTTATACACTACAATAACAATACTAGATAGTATGGTAGAAAGAAATATATGAATCTTTCTACCATACTATCGTATCTCATAGAATACGACTGATTCTAGTCTGCCCATTTCATTTAAGACGCGAAATTTTTATCCTTTTCTAATTTTTATCCTTTTCTAATTTTTATACTTTTCTTCTCTGCAATTATTGATAAGAAATAAAAAATCAAGTTTAATTCAAATTAATCACCTTGGCTGACTGTTTTTACGTATATTATAAGTAAAAAAGCAGTAGGAACTAGAATAAACAGTGCAGTAGCAATAAATGCGAGAATATTTACTTCCATAATCTCATTGTTTAATTTTTCTTTAATTCGCAATAACTCGGGAGTTAATCCCATAGAGATAATAAATCTTTCGCCTGTAAATTCAATGGGATGCATTACATCTCGATGATATCGAATCGGATCAATATCATGAATAACAATATCGGAGCTATCAAATCGATTCATCGTCAAGAATTGAATAGTATAACATAGGACGATCTTTTATCCATACTGAACTCAAAATTTGATTCCCGATACAATCAATAATTCCTTTATTTATTTATCATTCTTTTCCATTCTTTCTTTTCTATAACCTACCGCCCTCTTTGTACAATCATCTGATGAAGTATCATCTAACCGCCTTTCCACTTACCATTGGTTCGAAACAAACCCCAACAAACAATAGAAGCTCAATGAAAAAAAAGGAAGGAGCTAAGTTATAAACTCCTTTTTTTAATGATCAAATCTTCTTGGAAAACAAAAGAAGTATGATAAAGACGAGTACAAATTCCGGTATAAAAAAATCGAATATTCCATCAAATTCACTATTTTTTTATATATTTATATATAAATTTAAAAAGTTTGTTCTTTCAAGGAAAAACCCTTATAAAAAAAAAAAAAATTCATTACCTCGCTAATAAAAAAGTGATCCTTGTTTGATCTTTATTTTTTGAATATCCTCTTTCATTGGATTAGGAATGGGACGCATATATCAAAAGCTCAATGCGAAATTTGAATGAGATAGATTATTTCAAATTAGTAAAATTTGAAATTGAGGTTACACAAAATAGGGCCCGAAAAGGATATACTTTTATTTTAATCTTAAAAAAAAAGTATTCTATACTATTCTATACACAGTAACTATGTTCAATTTATTTTATATTGTACAAATTCCATTTATGTATGTACTCCCGGGAAACATACAATACTCTACTCTATTTCATATTTCACAGATCGGGAGTAATTGAAAAAGCCAGACCCAGTACAGTACGGTATCCCGTGGAATCCTGAATCTGATGCTAATAATATAATAATTGTACTAATCCACATATGCCTCTCTCCCATCAATCGAATCGGTACTAGTCGAAGAAATGGAAATTCCCCCATTTGGTTGATGATAAATGTGAAACGAAAAAGAAAAAAAGAAGAGGGATCGCTGTTGGGAATGAAATTATGTTATTTGGACTTCTTTTCACAAAAAATAGAGAGATGAATTGATATAGTTTTTTATTGGATTTGGATTCGTCGGGACTGACGGGGCTCGAACCCGCAGCTTCCGCCTTGACAGGGCGGTGCTCTGACCAATTGAACTACAATCCCAAGTAAATACCATAATAAAATAAAGTATACATATTTTTATGATTTCATTCTAACCCTTTCAATTTCGATTAGAATTGGCGTGTTGTAACAGAGCTGCGAGTGTGATATATCGATACCCATATGTATATGTACTTTAGTGAGAGCAGCCGGTATTACTAGTAATCCTTTCGTTATTGTCAAATCAATTGGATAATCACTCGTTCAATCAAAAAAGTTTTTTTTTATTTACTCTTTTCCTTAAACTTTACTTTATAGTTACGGATCCTGATATGAATCTAGATCATTAGCAAGATCAGAATTTCTTGTAAAAAGAGAGTAAATAAATAGTGGTATAGATATATCATAAAATGGATTTCTTCCGTATTGGGATTGGGGGATCGGGCATTTCTGGAGAGCAACAAATGGGTTATATTATATCATTTCATGGCGGATCGGCAAATTATTGGGCCGAGCTGGATTTGAACCAGCGTAGACATATTGCCAACGAATTTACAGTCCGTCCCCATTAACCGCTCGGGCATCGACCCAGGAAGAATCAATTCCAGGCTTATTGATAATCCACGATCAACTTCCTTTCGTAGTACCCTACCCCCAGGGGAAGTCGAATCCCCGCTGCCTCCTTGAAAGAGAGATGTCCTGAACCGCTAGACGATGGGGGCAGACTTGCACGACCGCCATCATACTATGTTCATAGTATGAATAGTTTTTTAAAATTGTCAATATAATGGAATGGTATGACTCGATACGAAGGATCTTTCCGTCTTTCACGATTCTTTCTATACAATTTTTTTCGATAAAAGTTTGGTTCAAAGGCCACGCCGAATCTCTTTATCCGAATCTCTTTATCAATGATTCAATGAAATATCTTGGATCTATGTTAAATTAGTGGATACATGTATCACTCAAATGAATTTAGTTATGATGTCAATTAGGATAGTCTTGAAACAATTCATTGTATTGATATTTATCAAATCCAATATCAATAAACCGTTTTATTTTACCTATATTATATACTCTATATTAAATTATATTAAATTATTTAATTTACTTTTACTGGATAAAGAAAATTTTTCATTCCTGAATGAACCCTTATACTTATTATAAGATATATCTATGTACATCTATTATAATAAGTATATATACTAAACTCATAGTGTCTTTATTCAGGAATTGGATCAAACAAGCCCTTTTAACTCAGTGGTAGAGTAACGCCATGGTAAGGCGTAAGTCATCGGTTCAAATCCGATAAGGGGCTTTGATTTTTTCATAAATCATAAAACTCCGGCAGTAGTATTCATATTTGAAGTGCGAATAAAGATATTAAAGATATTGTTGATCTTTGTAATAAAGTAATAAAAAAAAAGTAACAAACCGTATAATTTAATATTTTAATATATAATCAAAATTATAACATTATAATTAATTATAGTATGGTTATAAATTTGCTATTTTAATAAATTAAATATATTATTAAATAAAAAATATATTATTTATTATTAAATAAAAAATATATTATTTATTATTAAATAAATAATATAATTATTATATTATAAATATTATATTAAATATTATAATGAATGTAAGGATAAGTCGTCTCGTTAAATCTTCAAATATTACTATTCCTTTCCTATTTTCCATTATTCCAATTAAATCGATTAGAAATCAACAAAATAAAAAGTAAGTGGACCTAACCCATTGCATCATAATTATATCCACTATTCTGATATTAAAATTCGATAGAGATGAAATTGGATCTTTTTTTTCTTTGGACTACGCGGGAATCTGTCGATATATCCGATTTAATCTTCTTGTTCCTAGACGTTCTATAGGAATAAATTAGGAATGAATAAATTACTATTCCCTTCCTTTACCGAGAAACATTTATTCCATGTCACAACATATGAGCCATTTAAAATATCTTTCTTTGATTCCAATTCCAGAACACAAGATCCGTTTTATTAGTTATATCTTATATATCTATTTATATATCTAGCAAATCGCTATTTCATGTACTAAATATTTCCATCCATATTGATACATGCAATATTTTTGTTCCGACAACGTAATGGGGAATGTATGCGAGAAGGGTACTTTCATTTCGAGTCTCATATTATTTAATATTTAATTAACTAATATGTATTTAATTCAATACAATATATTAATTTAATAATAGGAAATTTATTAAAAGAAAAAAAAAGAGTAAAGTAGAAAGTAATAAAATAGTAGAAAGTAATAAAATATACGATACTTATGATACT